ATGAACTACAAGACGCTCATTGAATGATAAGAGACCTTTTTTTTCATTTATACAACTCCGGGTATTCAAGGAATATTTGTACACTCTCTTTTTCTTCGAGATCAAACAGAGTAATTGAAGTATCATTCCTATTTTTATGGATAGGCTAAGAAAAAAAATAAAAGACAATAGAATTAGGGATTCGTTGAGATTCTAGATTTTTTAAAGATATATTATTTTTTTTTCGGCGAGACAATAGGATGAACTAAAATAAAAGAAGAGATTCTGCGCTGTGAACTTTGTATCGTGCACATCTCTTAGAAGGAAGAGAATCCAATTTTTTTATTTCACTATAATAGACTCTTTACTTTTCTATAAAATAGAAAAAAAAAACTACAAAATAGAGAAAGGTACATTTACAGACACCTAGAGGGATAAGTATTTATTATGTTGATCCATATCAATAAATTTTGAGAATAGATCCTCATACGAATTACTCATATGCCGAGAACCAGATTTGAACTGGTGACACGAGGATTTTCAGTCCTCTGCTCTACCAACTGAGCTATCCCGACCATTACCAAGACATCATCCTCATTTTAATAGAGGACTGGCGTCTATGTCAATTAAAAAGAAAAAAAAAAAACAGGTAGGGCGTCAACGGGTTTTGGGGGTTGGGGATAGAGGGACTTGAACCCTCACGATTTTTAAAGTCGACGGATTTTCCTCTTACTATAAATTTCATTGTTGTCAGCATTTATATTGACATGTAGAATGGGACTCTATCTTTATTCTCGTCCGATTAACCAGTTGTTCAAAAGATTTATCAAACTATGGGGTAAATTATTTGATTAATGAATGTTGTATTTGATTCCTTCTTCAATTTGGAATCAATACGAATTCACAACAATTCTTTCTATTTTTCAGAAAAAAAATAAAAATATATAAATACGGGTTTGGGTCGTCTTTTTATTTTTTTTAGATAGTTTTTTATTACCTTTAGGTATGTGTATAGGTTTATCTTTTATCCTTTTTGTAGTTTCGATAGAAGGATTCCTTTACTAACGGTAGTCAAACCCCATTTGTTAGAACAGCTTCCATTGAGTCTCTGCACCTATCCCTTTTTTATTTAAATTCTTTCTTTACGAACCCGAACCCTTATTTATTTTCGTAAAACAGGATTTGGCTCAGGATTGCCCATTTTTAATTCCAGGGTTTCTCTGAATTTGAAAGTTCTCACTTAGTAGGTTTCCATACCAAGGCTCAATCCAATTAAGTCCGTAGCGTCTACCAATTTCGCCATATCCCCCTGTGTTTTGAGATTCAATCTCAAAATGATGCCTTTCCCCCTCCTTTTTTTTTCATTTATTTAATATTTATTTTTATGCTATACGGAACCACTTCATTTTTTAGATACTCATTCTTATATCGAATGGGGTTGCCCCTTTTGATTTCTTGCCTATCTTCTTTCGTCTCTATCGCGGACCCGTATTTCTTTTTTTTGTCCAATCAGAAGTGATTCTATCATTTCTCCATTTGCTATTCAATATCGATGGATATACACTAAATAAATAGATATGTTTCTCTTAACTCTTATTTTTCCGCGGCAATTTGGTGGAATACTCGAACGATCGATTCTTTGTTTTAGTCTTAGCTGCAGCCCTCCTTCCGAATGAAAACAAAAGACAGGAGTGTCTCATTATTATCTGGATTGCTTTTTTTTTGTTGCCTCTTTCTCTTTCATTTCATTTTCATTCTTATCCTTTTTTTCTTAGACACATTTGAGGAAGACCCTCTATATAGAACCATACGATAACAAAATTTTATAGTTCTAACTAATTATTTCATTTATTTCTATTTAATATTTTATATTTCTAATTATTTAGTCTAAAAAAAGGTTGAATCATTTAGCATTTAAACTTTATTTCGACTTCTAATATATAACTAATATATAATTAGAGAATTCTAAATTCAAAAAAAAAAAAATGTACAAATGTACAAAAGGATCTTCACTTACTAATCTAACTTCACTTACTAATCTAATTTAGTAGATTCTATTTATATTATAGATTTGATTTAGAACTATAAACTCAATTTAACGTTTGAAATTCTGAAATTTGATTTTTATTTAAATGAATTTAAATAAAATATAAGTTATCGTTAATAGATAAAATCCTAAGAGTTTTACGAATTCCCATGTATGTAAAATTTCTTTTATTTAAGCCCGCTTAGCTCAGAGGTTAGAGCATCGCATTTGTAATGCGATGGTCATCGGTTCGATTCCGATAGCCGGCTTTTTCTATTTATTTTCTTTTTTACATACATGATTGATCAGATTTTTTGAAATCAAAGAAGATTGAAATAAAGAACTTCTTCACCCCCCCCCTTTTTTTTTTTTTTCAAAAGGCCAAAAATCTCTTTATTTTATTATGTCGTAGAAACTTACAATTATGAATGGGGGAGTTATATCTTTTCTTTGGAAAAGAAATCAAGAACAAAAAAAAAAGAAAGGGCTTTCTTT